TTTGTTAGGAATTCCGTACAAAAAAATACAAATGATCTTGAACTACAGCATCTGACCATATATGTATTACAATAAATAAGGAGGATTTTCAATGCGAGATATAAAAACATATCTTTCCACAGCGCCTGTGCTAACTACTCTATGGTTTGGGTCTTTAGCGGGTCTATTGATAGAAATTAATCGTTTATTCCCGGATGCTTTGTCATTCCCTTTTTTCTAGTTATTAATATTATTAATATAATAAATATAATATGCGAAAAAAAATGAAGAAAATTTGAGATACAATTCTACGTGACGTGACTAAAACTTAGTCCCCCTTTTTTTCAGTTCTTTAGGATAGGAAGGAAAGAGAAAGAAAAAGTATATTGAACTTCAGCAAAAATCCGGTGGATCTAAGATCCCATTTTGTAGAACAGAAATAGAAAGGGGGCCCAGTCTAAGGTAAAAAAAAAAGCTCCACGAAATCATAGCATAAAAAAAAGATACTTAAATGAAATACTGGGATTAGGATAGGAATAATTGATAGTTAGAAAAAAATTGTATTACTTACATTATTACTATATATATAATAATATTCTATTAATATTAATTAGAATTACAACAAAATATTTAGAAATGGAATTTCGAATTAGTAACTTCTATTGATATTGATTTTTTTCTTTTTTGTTCTTTTCGTCTTCTTAGGTTCGGGTCGAAAACAGAAGAGTTAAGTTGATCAAACAAAAATGCAAAGGGGGTTCATGGCTAAGGGTAAAGATATCCGAGTTAGAGTTATTTTGGAATGTACCAGTTGTGTCCAAAATGGTGTCAATAAGGAATCGCCAGGCATTTCTAGATATATTACTCAAAAGAATCGGCACAATACACCCAGTCGATTAGACTTGAGAAAATTTTGTCGATATTGTCACAAGCATACGATTCATGGGGAAATAAAGAAATAAATCGAACGTGTGTTTGATCTTTCAAGGGGGCAGGAAAAGGAAGAACTTAACATATCTTAACATAAACATATATATATATAATATACAAATAAAAATATAGAATATACAAAAAAACCTATTTCGGTCGGATCTGAAATGAATAATGAATAAAGAAAATAAAGAAATAGAATTTTAGAGATAAGGAATAAACCATGGATAAATCCAAGCAACCTTTTCGTAAATCCAAGCGATCTTTTCGTAGGCGTTTTCCCCCAATTGAATCGGGGGATCGAATTGATTATAGAAACATGAGTTTAATTAGTCGATTTATTAGTGAACAGGGAAAAATATTATCTAGACGGGTGAATAGATTGACCTTGAAACAACAACGATTAATTACTATTGCTATAAAACAAGCTCGTATTTTATCTTTGTTACCTTTTCTTAATAATGAAAAACAGTTTGAGAGAGCCGAGTCAATCCCTAGAACTACCGGTCCTAGAACCAGAAACAAATAGATATACTCTTCCATTGATTCAAAACTTCAATCGGAATTCAAGCTCAGATTGATGTTTTGTTCGAAAAGCCTCAAATCCAGATTTGATTGTTGTGTTATAAGAAACAACAAATAGGGAAAGAATAAATCTTTTTTTTTTGAAAGATGTTCGTTCATTTCTACTACTTATCTTATCTTATCTGAATTTTTTTTATTCTATCTTCCCGGAGTCCATTCTCCGGGGAATGCAATTAGGTTTCAATCATTCCTATATATGACTTTAGAATGTCTTTTATTTCATAATTTTATTGGAAATCATGTAAAGACAATTCTTATTTGATATAGCTATTTGCGCAAGTATTTTACGATTAAGAAGTAATTGCTTCTTGTACAGATTGTGTATTAATCTACTATAACTATAGAATACCCCTTTCTCACGAGCCGCTGCATTTATCCGAGCGATCCACAAACGACGAAAGTCCCTCTTTTGCCTGCCCCTATCTCGATGAGAGGAAACCAAAGCTCTCATTTTCTGTTGAGTAATGGTTCGAGTAAGTCTTGAATGCGCCCCTATAAAGGTTGATGCAAATAAACGAATTTTTGTTCGACGTCTCCGAGCTATATATCCTCGTCTAACTCTGGTCATTGAATCAAATTACACTTTAATGAATGAATAACTAATTGATTTCTCTTCTTTCAGTCATCCTTTTATCCCCCGGTTGATTAATAACAAAACGGATTATTCCGATATATAAAATATAAATTCCAATGGCTTTTGCTACTATGACCTTCCCAACCACTATTTTGAATCCTTCCAGGTAAAATACCTAGAAATAAGAAATTCTAACGATATTAAATAAATAAAAGCAAAAATAGTGGGTTCCATCGTTTCTATGGTTATTTCATAAACGGTGAGGTCCTCTCTATACACCGGAGCCTCTTCTTTCATTTAATCAAATGTTATTGTAAACTTGTATAGTTCACTCTCTTTGGCTCTACCAATCAATTATACAGTAATAGATCTTTTCACAAAAAAGGCTATCCATACAGTGACGGCATTTAATTATGAAAGTTGGCTAGGTAGCTGACCTTGTTAGTCCGTTCTTTCAAGAAAGGGAGCATAACCTTTTTGCTTCTTGTAGTACTATTTCCTCCGCTTAATGGATAACTATTTGCTACCAATGGGGAATTGCTTTTCATCTCAAATTGAGGTGATTGGATTTGCACCAATGGAAACCATAAATTTCATACACAAAAATATAGGTATATGATAGATCCTCATCCTCATTTTTAGATAGTAAAAATGGCTTTTTCCACTCTATCTATCCTATTGGTGATTGGTACTGAAAAAATGGTTTCGTTTGTTCGAACTCATGATCTAAACGAGTCGCACATACACCCTAGTACATGTTCCCCGACGCTGAGGACATCCTCGAAGTGCGGGGGATTTCGTGATTTTTCTTATTGGCTGTCTTGTGTTTCTAATAAGTTGTTTAATTGTCGGCATATCATACATATATATAATAAAATAGGTTGGTTTAGATCGATCTTAACCTGATGATTGATGATTATGAATTATTTCTATTCAATATCAAATCACGAAAAATTCGAATTCTGATTTGAAACGGAATCATGTATTTACACGAAATCTCCAGTATTTTCATTTTCGACCGCTACAAGATCAACAATACCATGAGCTTGGGCTTCTGTTGCTGACATAAAAACATCCCTTTCCATGTCTTCGGATATAACCCATAAAGGGTTGCCCGTTCTTTGTACATAAACCTTTGTGAGGGTTTCGCGAAGTTTCAGTAGTTCTTCCGCTTCCAGGATAAATTCCCCTGCTTGTGCCTCATAAAAAGAACTAGCAGGTTGGTGAATCATGACCCTGATAATATTGATATAACATCATGCATGAACGGTTCTTCTATCTTGCAGGATTGGGCTAAAGTAAGGGATAAAAAAAAAGAAGAAAATAAAAAAAAAAAAACAAATAGAATGGAACAGCCGTACAGGCATCTTTTGTGCATTGCATACGGCTCTGCAATGGCATTTCTTCCTCCCTTCTCTTCAATTTCTATTCTATCGAAGAAAAAAATAGAATCCATCCGATCCAGATCGTTGAATGATCCATTTACCACCCTTCCTTTCGTATTGTAGGAGTCAAAAAATACTATGATGGTTCTGTTGCTTTCTATATTTATCTCGTCTGTGATTTAGCAATCCCAAAGTTTCTTTTTTTTTTATTTTCGTACTCTTTCTTTCGTAACGTAACTATCATAAAGAGACTTCTGGTGTGGAAGAAAAATGGTTTGTGACGCTGAAATGTACTCCTGACACATAAGATCAAATCGGAATAACCTTTGTTTCATACTACTATCTCGATACAAAATCTCGTGTTAGGAAAAACAATACTAGTTTGTTCATATCGAACTCGAAGTGCCATGCTATTATTACCTATTTTTCATATTATTCACATTCGATATGGCGAAGGCATAGTCTTTTTCTTTTTTTTTTCAAATAAAAACTCATTGGCGCCAAGCGTGAGGGAATGCTAGACGTTTGGTAATTTCTCCTCCGACCAGAATGAAAGATCCCATTGAAGCGGCTAATCCCATGCAAATTGTATGCACATCGGGCGAAACAAATTGCATAGTATCATAAATGGCTATTCCTGGTATTACCCATCCGCCGGGAGAGTTTATAAACAAATAAAGATCCCTAGTATCATCTTCTATACTGAGATATACCATGAGACCAACAAGTTGATTTGAGATCTCACTATCAACTTGTTGGCCTAAAAAAAGTAATCTTTCTCGATAAAGTCGGTTGATTAGGACAAAATTGTATCCCTTTTGAACCGTACGCGCATCTTTGGATGCATACGGTTCAAAAAATTGTGAAAAAAGAATCAATGTGTCGATTCCAATCCTATCTCTTTTTTTTTTTAACAGATTTCCGTTTTTCTAATGAAAATAAAGGGGTTTTCTTCTATTTTTCAAAAAAAAAAAACATAAGTTTTGGCTCCCTTCCATATCCCTAAAAAAAAAGAATTTACTGAACTTCATTTTTGGTATTAACCTTTCATTGATGTATTGTTTCGTCGAGATTCAAATCACGATGTCATTTTCTTGTTCCTGAATGGGTCCTTTCAATTCTTTTAGGTTCATGTTCTACTCCGGGGAAAGATCTATCCGAATTCTATTTGCACATATAGGACAAATAATCTCAGTACCATTTCTTTTTGCTACGACTTTTTTAATTCGTTTTATGCCTCTCCCAAACTATTCGATGTATTCATCATATTGGTTGGCATGTCAGTTTGAGATCACTCCTATAATTGAATTAAATATTACGAATCGTCTATGCTACAAGCGGTAATTGTACATATATTACTATTACCAATTTGTTTGGTATTTTCTGAACGGAGCCTGGATATTTGATTTTTTTAGTCCAAGTCAACCATAAATTCTTCTAATTGATAATATTGATCCTCAATAGAAATTGATCCAATTTCACTTCACGCTCCGAATGATTGAAGAACCAATCAATACAATATTTCTTGGGTGAAACAGAGGATATCTCGATCGGGGGAGAAAACGGGTAAATCCCATATGACCCAATATGTCTGACAAGTCGCACTATACGTCAACCCAAACTGCATCTTCCTCTCCAGGACTCCGAAAAGGTACTTTTGGAACACCAATGGGCATTAAATTAAAGAAAAAAATTAAGTACTATACTTCACTTTAATATGGAAACGTAAGAACGAGGTTATTGTCTTCATCATTTTTTTCTGTTTATTCTACTAGTTTATACATAAATGGGAAGGTTTTTAGAGAAAGAGAGAATGAATAAATAAAAATTTTAATGAAGGGATCAATCGTTCTAATAATAAACAAGTATCCATCCATTCGTTCCCACAAAATGGGACCGATGCTCCCATTGCGTATTGGTACTTATCGGGTATAGAATAGATCTGCTTCTCTTTGTTCTTACGAACAGAATTCTTCCGTTATTTTAAACGGAATAGAATAAATAGTAACCTTTTCTCATACAGAATCCGCTCAAAAGTACATAGTATATTCCAATGCGATAAAGTTACATAGTGTCTATTTTTCTTTGATAAAGGGGTATTTCCATGGGTTTGCCTTGGTATCGTGTTCATACTGTCGTATTGAATGATCCCGGTCGATTGCTTTCTGTCCATATAATGCATACGGCTCTAGTTTCTGGTTGGGCCGGTTCTATGGCTCTATACGAATTAGCGGTTTTTGATCCCTCTGATCCCGTTCTTGATCCAATGTGGAGACAAGGTATGTTCGTTCTACCCTTCATGACTCGTTTAGGAATAACCAATTCGTGGGGTGGTTGGAGTATTTCAGGAGGGACTGTAACGAATTCAGGTATTTGGAGTTATGAAGGCGTAGCAGGTGCACATATTGTGTTTTCTGGCTTGTGCTTTTTGGCGGCCATATGGCATTGGGTGTATTGGGACCTAGAAATATTCTGTGATGAACGTACAGGAAAACCCTCTTTGGATTTGCCCAAGATCTTTGGAATTCATTTATTTCTCTCAGGGGTGGCTTGCTTTGGCTTTGGCGCATTTCATGTAACAGGTTTATATGGTCCTGGAATATGGGTGTCCGATCCTTATGGACTAACTGGAAAAGTACAATCTGTAAGCCCAGCGTGGGGCGCGGAAGGTTTTGATCCTTTTATTCCGGGAGGAATCGCTTCTCATCATATTGCAGCGGGTACACTGGGCATATTAGCGGGCCTATTCCATCTTAGTGTTCGTCCGCCTCAACGTCTATACAAAGGATTACGTATGGGCAATATTGAAACTGTACTTTCTAGTAGTATCGCTGCTGTTTTTTTTGCAGCTTTTGTTGTTGCTGGAACTATGTGGTATGGTTCAGCAACTACCCCAATCGAGTTATTTGGTCCCACTCGTTATCAGTGGGATCAGGGATACTTCCAGCAAGAAATATATCGAAGAGTTGGTGCCGGACTAGCCGAAAATCTGAGTTTATCGGAAGCTTGGTCTAAAATTCCCGAAAAATTAGCTTTTTATGATTACATTGGTAATAATCCGGCAAAAGGGGGATTATTCAGAGCGGGTTCAATGGACAGTGGGGATGGAATAGCTGTTGGATGGTTAGGCCACCCCGTCTTTAGAGATAAAGAAGGGCGCGAGCTTTTTGTACGTCGTATGCCTACTTTTTTTGAAACATTCCCGGTAGTTTTGGTAGATGGAGACGGAATTGTGAGGGCAGATGTTCCTTTTCGAAGGGCAGAATCAAAGTATAGTGTTGAACAAGTAGGTGTAACTGTTGAGTTCTATGGGGGCGAACTCAATGGAGTCAGTTATAGTGATCCTGCTACTGTAAAAAAATATGCTAGACGTGCACAATTAGGTGAAATTTTTGAATTAGACCGGGCTACTTTGAAATCCGATGGTGTTTTTCGTAGTAGTCCAAGGGGTTGGTTCACTTTTGGGCATGCTTCGTTTGCTTTGCTCTTCTTTTTCGGACACATTTGGCATGGTGCTAGAACCTTGTTCAGAGATGTTTTTGCTGGTATTGATCCAGATTTGGATGCTCAAGTGGAATTTGGAGCATTCCAAAAACTTGGAGACCCAACTACAAGGAGACAAGCAGTTTGATACAAGATTGCTCTGGTATCTTTCGCTTCTATTTTTTTTTTTTTATTTGAATAGGGTACTCGAGAAATATTGACTTGAATCACCTTCTTTTCTTTGATTCTTTCCCTTTTTTATATGGTATGGTAAACGACCCCACTCAAACGAATAGGTGTGAAAGCTATAATTGTAAACCACGATCGAATCTATGGAAGCATTGGTTTATACCTTCCTTTTAGTCTCGACTTTAGGGATAATTTTTTTCGCTATCTTTTTTCGAGAACCACCTAAGGTTCCGACTAAAAAATGAAATGATTTTTCATTATATCAACTGAAGTAATGAGCCTCCCATATCGGGCGGCTCATTACTTCAACTAGTCTAGTCCCCGTGTTCTTCGAATGGATCTCTTAATTGTTGAGAGGGTTGCCCAAAAGCGGTA